GCCGATTGAGAGGTGGAGAGATTTTTTGCAAAAATTTTGACGGATCTAGGGAGGTAGCTGTCTAAGGAAAATGAATTCCTTAAAGTGGCAGCGTTCAATTAATAAGGGTCGGCTGGGGGTACAGTTACATGATCAGATACTGGCGTTATCTGGTTTCCGATTGGGCTTCTTGATACATCTTGTATTGTCCTTGTTTTCGGGGTTTGGCAAGGTTAACTAATGCATTGTGTGTGGGGCCTTAACGGGGGGTAGGGGGGTTTGTCGACTTAAAAGATCATGTTCATGCTGCTTGCGCGTGTGTACACGGGTGTGTGTACACGGGTGTGTGTACACGGGTGTGTGTACACGGGTGTGTGTACACGGGTGTGTGTACACGGGTGTGTGTACACGGGTGTGTATACACGGGTGTGTATACACGGGTGTGTATACACGGGTGTGTGTACACGGGTGTGTGTGTACACGGGTGTGTGTACACGACGCGGGGGTGAGATGTGTAAGTGTTGTATGTCCTGTAACCATGAATCCTATAATCCACGAATTAATCACTTCATGAGGAATAAGAATTAGTCAAACGAACATGAATTATGTCCTTGAACCATTGACTTGATGACCCGGCTCACCATTATGCGGGTGGAGGAGGTACATCAAAAGGCCAGCTTGACGGAAATGCTCTTGACCTCCGGCCTCTACGGCCTTAGCTGAGTCCAAGCATACCCCGAATAAAATCCTACTAAAGGCATGACACCACAGTTATGCCGCGGCATGGGCTGATTAGTCATTAATCCATCGTGATGTCTTATTTAAGGGGAACGAATGGGCGATTCTAAGTGGTCATGGCCCTGAAGCAAGAACCAGATGCCGTTTACGACCCAAGTTAGAAACCCCCAAGTTAAATGGGCCTGGGACAAGAAGAGGGACACTTATTGGGCGGGTTGCTGGTTTCACGGAGGTAGCTAGACCAAGGGACACCATTAGATGGGACAATAGCCGTATTGACGAGGATTGACGTAAAGTGATGGGGTATGTACGATTATTAAATAGTATGTCCTCTAGGTGACTAAACATATATAGCCATTATATATATATTCATGTACTAGGATAATATAATGTACGTCTAAGATGTATGTCATTAATACATTAACTAGATTTACTTGCTTAATATTCATGTGGACATGATATTAATGTACTATTATACATAGATGTACATGACTTAATATGGGGTAATAAAATATATGCACGAATAACATGGGGGGTCAAGGAGTAGTTTAATTAGAATCTCAGCTTTGGGTGTTGAGGGTGGGGCGTAGTGCCTTCTCCTTGAGTCTATGGGGAAGTTTATTCCCTTTTCCGGCTTACAAGACCGGTGTAATGGATATACTACATGGACTCTTCAGTTTAAGAGACGATTTTCTATAATGCTGATTAGGGGCATGAATACTAAGATGATTAGGAAATATAGGACTGATGCTGTTTGGCCGATGATGACATAGGGGTGTTCGACGGGCTGTCCTCCAATTCATGTTAGTGTAAGTAGGACGGCTACGAGAAGTCAGAATAGGCATTGGCTGAGAGGGCGAAATATTATGCTTCGTTGTTTAGATAAATGGAGGATTGGTACAATTGCTAGGATTAGGATCGATAGGACTAAGGCTAGTACACCTCCAAGTTTATTTGGGATTGAACGTAGGATGGCATAGGCAAATAGGAAGTATCATTCTGGTTTAATATGTGGGGGTGTGCTGAGAGGGTTGGCAGGTGTGTAGTTGTCGGGGTCTCCTAGGAGGTCAGGTGAGAATAGTACTAGTGTTGATAGGGCGGTGAGTATTACTAGAAACCCTAGGATATCTTTAATGGTATAGTAGGGGTGGAATGGGATTATGTCTGAGTCCGATGGAATTCCTGTTGGGTTGTTGGATCCGGTTTCGTGTAGGAATAGGAGATGGACTATGACTAGGGCTGCAATTACGAAGGGGAGTAGAAAGTGGAAGGCAAAGAATCGAGTAAGGGTAGCTTTATCTACAGAGAAGCCTCCTCAGATTCATTGGACTAGATCAGTCCCGATGTAAGGGATGGCTGAGAGAAGGTTGGTGATGACCGTTGCCCCTCAAAAGGATATTTGTCCTCATGGTAGGACGTAGCCTATGAATGCTGTGGCTATAACGGCAAATAGTAGGAGGATGCCGACATTTCAGGTTTCTGAATATGTGTAGGATCCGTAGTATAGGCCTCGGCCTACGTGGAGGTAGAGGCAGATGAAGAATATGGAGGCTCCGTTAGCGTGGAGATAGCGGAGGACTCATCCGTAGTTAACGTCTCGGCAAATGTGGGTGACAGAGTTGAATGCGGTAGCTGTATCGGATGTGTAGTGTATGGCTAGGAATAATCCTGTTAGGATTTGAACGGCTAGGCATACTCCTAAAAGAGAGCCAAAGTTCCATCAAGAGGATAGGCTGGAGGGGGCAGGAAGGTCTACAAATGAGCTATTGACGATTTTTAGGAGGGGGTGCGTTTTTCGAATGTTGGTCATTAGGGTTCTTATAGTTGAAGTACAACGGTGATTTTTCATGTCATTGGTCATGGGTGTAGCCATGTAAGAATAATGGTATTGTATACTGTATTTATTTTAAGTATTATTTTTGTGTTGAGCTTTGTGGGGTTTTCTTCGAAGCCTTCACCTATTTATGGAGGGTTGGGGTTGATTGTAAGTGGGGGTGCGGGGTGTGGTATTGTGATGAATTTTAATGGCTCGTTTTTGGGGCTAATAGTTTTTTTAATTTATTTAGGGGGTATGTTGGTTGTGTTTGGTTATACTACGGCGATAGCTACGGAACCGTATCCGGAGGTGTGAGTTTCTAATAAAACGGTGTTGGGGGCTTTTATTGTGGGTGTGGTCATTGAGTTTATTTTGGTTTTTGTTGTGTTGAAAGAGATGGAGTTGGAGGCTGTGTTTAAGTTTAATGGATTGGGGGATTGGGTTGTTTATAATTTGGGGGATGCTGGGTTTGTTAGTAAGGAAATGGCTGGTGTAGCTGGTTTATATAGTTATGGGGGTTGGTTGATTTTGATTACGGGCTGATCGTTGCTTGTTGCTGTTATAGTTATTATAGAGGTTACGCGTGGGGGGTAAGTAGTAGGATGACTAATGAAAGGGTAATTAGGAAAGATAGGAAGTAGAGTTTGATAAGGCCTTTTTGGGTCGACACTATAATGGAAGATTTTAGTTGAAAGAGGGAGATGGTTTTGGGGAGGAGTATTTCCAGTCAGGTAAGGTCGAGTAATAGGGAGGCGGATTTTTGACTTATTGTTAGATTAATTGCTGGTGGGAGTCGGTGGATGATGGTTGGGAAGTAGCCTAGGAGATTGGAGAATTTAAGGGCGTTGGAAGGGCTTTTGAATTTTAGGTTTAATGTGGATAGATTAAGTTCTAGGGCTAGAATAAATCCAGTTAGTGTTACGGCTAGGGCCGTAAGTTTTAGATAAGGAGGTATAGTTATTGGGAGAATGGAAGTAGGTGGGATGTTTTTTGAGATTAGGAATCCAGCGAAAATGCTTCCGATGAGGAGGCGTTTGATGGCATTGAGGAGAAGGGGGTTGTTTTCATTAATTAAGATCAGAGAGGGGAGGCGTGGTTGTCCTAGTAGTGCGAAAAAGATGATTCGGGTGCTGTATACGGCAGTTAGGGTTGTTGCGATGAGGGTTATGAGTAGGGCTCAGGCGTTGGTGTAGGAGGTGTTGGCTGCTTCGATAATGAGGTCTTTTGAGTAAAAGCCTGTTAGGAAGGGAGTTCCTGTTAATGCTAGACTTCCTACGGTTATAGCAGTTGTGGTGAAAGGCATTGATTTGAATAGTCCTCCTATTTTGCGGATATCTTGTTCGTCGTTTAGGCTGTGGATAATGGATCCGGAGCATATGAAGAGCATAGCTTTGAAGAAGGCATGAGTGCAAATATGTAGGAATGCTAGATGTGGTTGGTTGATTCCGATTGTTACTATTATTAAGCCTAGTTGGCTTGAGGTTGAGAATGCGATGATTTTTTTGATGTCATTTTGGGTGAGTGCACATATTGCTGTAAAGAGGGTGGTGATAGCCCCTAAGCATAGGGTTGTTGTCTGGATTAGGGAGTTGTTTTCTATTAGAGGGTGGAATCGGATTAGGAGGAAGATACCTGCTACAACTATTGTGCTTGAGTGTAGTAGGGCTGAGACGGGAGTGGGCCCTTCTATGGCAGAGGGGAGTCAGGGGTGTAGGCCAAATTGGGCTGATTTACCTGTTGCGGCTAGGAGGAGGCCCATAAGGGGGAGAGAGGTAGTGTTTGGGGCAAGAGAGAAGATTTGTTGGAGTTCTCATGTGTTGAAGTTGGCAAGGAATCATGCTATTGATAGGATAAAGCCAACGTCTCCGATTCGGTTGTAAAGAATTGCTTGTAAGGCTGCTGTGTTAGCGTCTGCCCGGCCGTATCACCATCCGATTAGTAGGAAGGATATAGTGCCGACTCCTTCTCAGCCGATAAAAAGTTGGAAAAGATTATTAGCTGTAACTAAGATTAATATTGTGATTAAGAATGTTAAGAGATATTTAAAGAATCGGTTAATGTTAGGGTCTGAGTGTATATACCATATTGAGAATTCTATGATGGATCAGGTTACGAATAATGCTACTGGTACAAATAGTATTGAGAAGAAGTCTAGTTTGAAACTTATAGATAATTTTAGGGTTTGGATTGTTATTCAGTGTCAGTTTGAGATGATTGTTTCTTGGCCGGAGTAGATAAATATTATTGTGGGGATTATGCTGACTAGGAAGGCATAAGAGACCATGGTTTTTACGTAGTAGGGGAAGTTAGAGTTGTTTTGAGGGGTTACTATAGTGGATAGGATTGGTAGGATTAGAGTAATTATAGATATAAGTACTATAGAGGAAAATAGGTTTATTACTTTTATTTGGAGTTGCACCAATTTTTTGGTTCCTAAGACCAACGGATAACTTCTATCCTTTAAAAGTGCGAAAAAGCCGCACTGTTAGGTGCGGGGGCATAGAGTTAGCAGTTCTTGCGTGCTTTTCCGGTAAGTAAGAAAGCTTAAGGTTCTATTGTTAGATTCACAATCTAATGTTTTTGTTAAACTATACTTACAGTAAGGGACTCCAAGAATAATCTTGGGGCTTAAGGATAGGAGCAGTAGGGGGAGAATATGTATAGTTATGAGAGTATTTTCTCGTGTGAAGGAAGGAAGAATGTTGTTGATATGTTGAGTGTGTTTGCCTCGTTGGGTTATAATTAGCATGTATAAGGAATATAGGGCTGTGATAGTGATGTTTAAGCCTATAAGAATGAGGGATATGCTGGATCAGGAGAATGTAGATACGATGACAAATAGCTCTCCAATTAGATTAATAGTTGGGGGAAGAGCGAGGTTAGTAAGGCTTGCTAGGAGTCATCATGCTGCTATTAGGGGAAGGAGGGTTTGTAAGCCTCGAGCTAGGACTATCGTACGGCTGTGGATTCGTTCATAATTTGAGTTGGCAAGACAGAATAGTAGTGAGGAGGTTAGGCCATGGGCGATTATTAGTGCTGTTGCTCCTATGAAGCTTCATGGGGTCTGGATTAGGACGGCTACGATAACTAGGGCTATATGGCTTACTGAGGAGTAGGCGATTAGGGATTTTAGGTCTGTTTGACGTAAGCAGATTGAGCTGGTCATAATTATGCCTCACAGGGATAATATTATGAAGGGGTAGGCTATGGATTGAGTCAGAGGTTCTAAGAGAATTGTGATGCGAAGTATACCATAGCCCCCTAGTTTGAGTAGCACTGCTGCTAGTACTATGGAGCCTGCAATGGGGGCTTCTACATGGGCTTTTGGCAGTCATAGGTGTAGCCCATATAAGGGTATTTTTACTATGAATGCTATCATGCATGCTAGTCATAGTAAGGAGGAATTTCAGGAGGTTGGAAGAGGGTTATTGTAGTACTGTGATAAGAGGAAGTTTAATGTACCGGATAGGTTTTGAAGGTGGAGTAGAGCGATAAGTAGTGGGAGAGAGCCCAGTAGGGTGTAGAATAGGAAGTAGAGCCCTGCGTTTAAGCGTTCTGCTTGATTACCTCATCGTGTGATGATAATTAGAGTTGGGAGGAGTGTTGCTTCAAATAGGATGTAAAATAGAATAAGTTCGGTAGCTGTAAATGTTATGATTAGGAAAATTTGGAGTGATACTAGCATGGTAATATAGAGTTTTTTTCGTTGTGAAGTTTCGTTGGTTAGGTGAGATTGACTGGCAATGATTATTAGGGGGAGTAGTCATAGTGTTAGTATAAGCAGTGGGGTGGATAGGGAGTCGGAGAAGAATATGAGGGAGAAATTTAGGCTGTTGTCGGTGAATTGATTGACTAGGGGGAGTCATAGAATACTAATTATTAGGCTGTGAGTTGTGGTATTAATTCAGATTATTTTGGGCTTAGAGAGTCATGTAAGGGGAATAAGTATAGCAGTAGGAATAATGATTTTTAGCATTGGAGGAGATTGAGGTTCTGTACGTGGTCCATTCCGTAGGTGGTAGACACTATTACTAGGAGGGAGAGGCCTAATGCTGCTTCGCATGCTGCGAATACTAGTAAAATAATGGGTAGTATACTGGCTAGGGTTAGATGTGTGGTTAAGATGGTTACTGTTATTATTACGAATAGGGATAGTATTATGCCTTCTAAGCAGAGGAGCGAGGATATTATGTGGGATCGATATGTGAGTAGGCCGATTAGGGAAATTGTGAATGCTAGGAATATATTTATATAGGTTAGGGACATTAGATAATTATGACTGCTATCATAATCTAGTGAGTCGAAATCACTTGTTTTGTTTAAACTAATTATCATTATTCGGCTCATTCTAGGCCTTCTTGTAGTCATTCGTACGCTAGGCTGATAGCAAGGAGGGAAATTAATATTAGAGCTATTGGGAGTATGATTTGCAGGTTGTTAGTTTGGGATGCTCATGGGAGGGGGAGGAGCAGTGCAATTTCTAGGTCGAAAAGTAAGAATGTGATGGCTACCAGGAAGAATTTTATTGAGAAGGGAAGGCGGGCTGATCCTAGAGGGTCGAAGCCGCACTCATATGGGCTGGATTTTTCTGCATAAGTATTTATTTGTGGCAGCCGGAATGCGATAGTTACAAGAAGGGTGGCCAGTAGTGTGTTTGTTAATAGTGTAATAGCTATGTTAATTACTCCTCTCCGGGTCAAGCCGGAACCAACTGATTGGAAGTCAGATGTACTAGTTGATACTAGAGGGGTAAGATCCTCATCAATAGATTGATACATACAGGAAGAGTCAGACTACATCTACGAAGTGTCAGTATCAGGCAGCGGCTTCGAAGCCGAAGTGGTGGCTTGATGTAAAATGGTATTTTAGTTGTCGTAGGAGGCAAACAATTAGGAAAGTTGAGCCGATAATGACGTGCAGGCCATGAAATCCTGTAGCTATAAAGAATGTAGAGCCGTAGACTCCGTCGGAAATTGTAAAAGGTGTCTCGTAGTATTCTGATGCTTGTAGTAGGGTGAAGTATAGGCCAAGGCAGATTGTGATGAGTAAAGATTGGATTATGTGTTTACGGTTTCCTTCTATGAGGCTGTGGTGGGCCCAGGTAATAGAGACGCCTGAGGCTAATAGGACTGATGTATTTAGGAGTGGGACGTCTAGGGGGTTTAGTGGAGTGATGCCTGCTGGAGGTCAGTACCCTCCTAGTTCTGGGGTAGGAGCTAGGCTTGAGTGGTAAAAAGCTCAGAAGAAACCGGAGAAGAAGAATACTTCTGAGATGATGAATAGGATTATTCCGTAGCGTAGTCCTTTTTGGACAACTGGGGTGTGGTGGCCTTGGAAGGTTCCTTCTCGTACTACATCGCGTCATCATTGATATATTGTTAATGAATTGGTGAGTAAACCTAGGGCGAGTAGGGTTATGGAATTGTAGTGAAATCACATTACTAATCCTGAGGTTAGTAGTAGGGCAGAGAGAGCCCCTGTAAGTGGCCAGGGGCTGGGGTTCACTATATGGTAAGCATGGGCTTGGTGGGTCATTAGGCATTGTCGTGTAGGTATAGGCTAACTAGTAGGGTAAATACGTAAGCTTGAATAAGTGCTACGGCGAATTCTAGCACTGTCAGTAGGACTAGAATAATGAATGTAATGAAGGCAGTGGCTGCACTAATGCTTATGAGTGCGAGGGTTGCTCCTCCAATCAAGTGAATTAGTAGATGGCCAGCGGTAATGTTAGCGGTTAGTCGTACGGCTAGGGCAACTGGTTGAATGAATAGACTAATTGTTTCGATGATAATTAGTATGGGGATTAGAGGAAGTGGAGTGCCTTGTGGAAGAAAGTGTGCTAGAGAAGCTTTGGTTTTGTATCGAAAGCCTAGAATTACTGTACCAGCTCATAGGGGGATTGCCATACCAAGGTTTATTGAGAGCTGTGTTGTTGGGGTAAATGAGTGTGGTAAAAGGCCTAGTAAGTTTGTAGAGCCAATAAATAGGATGAGGGATATTAGTATTAAGGCTCATGTTTGACCCTTGTGGTTATGGATGGAGAGTATTTGTTTGGATGTTAGATGAATCAGTCATTGTTGAATTGATAGTAGGCGGTTATTAATTAGTCGGTTAGTGGAAGGAAACATAATAGTGGGGAATATAATAATTAGTATGACAATAGGGAGACCTATTATCGTAGGGGTAATGAAAGAGGCGAATAAATTTTCGTTCATTTAGTTTCTCAAGGGATTAGGGACTTAATAGTCTTAGTAGTTTTTGGTTCGGGGGCTGAGTAATAGTAGTGGCTTGAAATTTTTAATTGTATAATAATGAATAGGGTAATGAGGGTAGAGAGGATTGTAATAAATCATGTTGATGTATCTAGTTGAGGCATGTCATCAGGGGAAGATTTGATTCTTCCAATCTCTAACTTAAAAGGTTAGCGCTAATTAGCTTCTTGATGAGGTTATAGCATGGATGTTGATCATTTTTCGAAGCACTTTAGAGGGACTATTTCGAGGACAATAGGTATGAAACTATGGTTTGACCCGCAGATTTCGGAGCATTGGCCATAATATAGTCCTGGACGAGTGGATAGAAGAGTGGTTTGGTTAAGTCGTCCAGGGATGGCATCTGTTTTTAGGCCTAGAGATGGGACGGCTCATGAGTGAAGGACATCTTCAGAGGAGATAAGTATGCGGATAGTTGTTTCTATCGGTAAGACTACACGATTGTCAACTTCTAGAAGGCGTAAGTCCCCTGCTTTTAGGTCAGAGGTGGGGATCATATAGGAGTCAAAGCATAGGTCTGTGTAATCAGTATACTCATAGCTTCAGTATCATTGGTGGCCTATAGTTTTGACTGTTATAAAGGGGTTGTTAATTTCGTCTATCATATAGAGGATGCGTAGAGATGGCAGGGCAATTGTGATTAAAATAACAGCTGGGAGGATTGTTCAGATTGTCTCTACTTCTTGAGCATCTATTGTACTTGTATGGGTTAAACGAGTCGTTAGCATAGAGGAAATGATGTATAGCACTAGAGAGCTAATTATAAAGACAATCATAAGGGTATGATCATGGAAGTGTAGCAGCTCTTCTATGATAGGGGAGGTAGCATCTTGAAGTCCTAGTTGGAATGGGTATGCCATAGAGATATACGGGGGTCTCACCTGTAATTTAACTTTGACAAAGTTACGTAAGTTTTACTAATACCTCTTATAGAGAAAGACATAATGGATATGACGTTGGCTTGAAACCAGCTTTAGGGGGTTCGATTCCTTCCTTTCTTATTTAGGGTTGACGTATGTTGGTTCTTCAAACGTATGATAAGGAGGAGGGCATCCGTGTAGTCATTCAATATTGGTGGTGGTTAATTCTGCAATTGAAACTTCTCGTTTAGCTGCGAAAGCTTCTCATATCATGAATACTATTAGTATAACGGCGGTAAGTGAAATGAAGGAGCCTATAGAGGAAACGGTGTTTCAAGTGGTGTAGGCATCTGGGTAGTCAGAGTAACGTCGTGGTATTCCTGAGAGGCCCAGGAAATGTTGTGGGAAGAAGGTTATGTTGACACCTACAAATATAACTAGAAAATGAATTTTTGCTCAGGTTGTATTTAATGTGTAGCCTGTGAATAAAGGGAATCAGTGCACGAAGCCTCCTATGATAGCAAATACGGCCCCTATGGATAGAACGTAGTGAAAATGGGCTACTACATAGTAAGTATCATGTAATACAATGTCTAGTGAGGAGTTGGCTAAAACAATGCCTGTGAGACCTCCGACTGTGAATAGAAAAATAAAGCCAAGAGCTCAAAGCATGGCAGGAGATCATTTAATGTTGCCTCCATGTAAGGTAGCTAGCCAGCTGAACACTTTTACTCCTGTTGGGATGGCGATAATTATAGTTGCGGATGTAAAATATGCTCGTGTATCGACGTCCATGCCAACTGTGAATATATGGTGAGCTCACACGATAAAGCCAAGGAACCCAATGGACATTATAGCTCAGACCATTCCCATATATCCGAAAGGTTCTTTTTTGCCTGAGTAGTATGTTACAACATGAGAAATAATTCCGAAGCCCGGAAGGATCAGGATGTAGACTTCGGGGTGACCAAAGAATCAGAATAGGTGCTGATATAAGATTGGGTCTCCTCCTCCAGCGGGGTCGAAGAAGGTAGTATTGAGGTTTCGGTCTGTTAGTAATATGGTAATACCTGCTGCTAGGACAGGAAGGGATAGAAGCAGTAAGACGGCCGTGATTAAAACTGATCAGACGAACAGGGGTGTTTGGTATTGAGAGAGAGCGGGGGGTTTTATGTTAATAATAGTAGTAATAAAATTAATAGCGCCTAGGATTGAGGAGACCCCTGCAAGGTGGAGAGAAAAGATAGCCAAGTCTACAGAAGCTCCTGCATGTGCAAGATTACCTGCCAGGGGCGGATAGACGGTTCATCCGGTACCCACTCCAGCCTCAACTGTTGAGGAAGCTAGTAGTAATAAGAAAGAGGGAGGTAGAAGTCAGAAGCTCATGTTATTTATTCGGGGGAAAGCTTTATCAGGGGCCCCAATCATTAGGGGGATCAGTCAGTTACCGAAGCCTCCGATTATGATAGGCATAACTATAAAGAAAATTATGACAAAAGCGTGGGCTGTTACAACCACGTTGTAGATTTGATCGTCACCTAGTAAGGCCCCAGGTTGGCCAAGCTCGGCACGAATAATAAGGCTTAATGCAGTGCCTACTATGCCTGCTCAAGCACCAAATAGAAGGTAAAGGGTGCCGATATCTTTATGGTTTGTTGAGAATAGTCAACGAGAGATGAACATAGGTAATATGGCTGAGTAAGCATTAGACTGTAAATCTAAAGACAGAGGTGGAATCCTCTTATTACCAGGCTCTGTGGTGTATTACATATTGAATTGCAAATTCAAAGAAGCAGCTTCAACCCTGCCGGGGCTTCTCCCGCCTTTTTTTTTTACGCGGCGGGAGAAGTAGATTGAAGCCAGTTGTTTAGGGTGTTTAGCTGTTAACTAAAGTTTCGCGGGTTTGAAGCCCGTCAATCTAGTAAGGGCTTAGCTTAAGTAAAGTGGCTGATTTGCATTCAGCAGATGTAGGGTAGAGTCTTGCAGTCCTTAGTGGGCAGAAGCTAAATAATCATTATTTACTTAGGGCTTTGAAGGCTCTCGGTCTGAGTTAACCTAAGCTTCTTAGTACAGAATTATTAGTATAGGGGCTAGTGGGAGGGTTATTGTTGAGGCAATGGTTAGGGGGGAGATAAGTGGTGTTTGTTTTGTGGTGTTGAAGTGTCATTTGGCTTTGGTGTTGTTTGTTGTTGGAAATATGGTTAGTGATGTTGCATATGTTAGGCGCATATAGAAGTAGAGGTTTAGTAAAGCGGTAATAGCTATAATGGTGGGGAGAATAATACTGTTGTTTTTTGTTAGTTCTTGGACAATTATTCATTTTGGTAGGAAACCTGTTAATGGTGGGAGCCCTCCTAGGGACAGCAGAGTTGTTAGTATAATTACAGTGATTAGGGGTATTTTGTTTCAGGTGTGAGATATGGAGAGGGTGGTGGTGGTTGTTGTGGTAATGAGGAGTATGAATATGGTGAGTGTTATTATGATGTAGATTGTTAGGTTGAGGAGGGTTATTGTTGGGTTATAAATTAGAATAGAGGTTATTCAGCCTATATGGGCGATAGATGAGTAAGCTATAATTTTGCGGAGTTGTGTCTGGTTTAGACCTCCTCAGCCCCCGATTATTACGGAGAGTAGGGATATAGCGAGGAGGAGGTTTAGGTTAATGCTAGGAGAGATAGAGTATAGGATGGATAAAGGTGCTAGTTTTTGTCAGGTTAGGAGGATTAGGCCTGATGACAGAGGGATGCCTTGTGTGACTTCTGGGACTCAAAAGTGGAAGGGAGATAGTCCAAGTTTTATGGTTATGGCTAGGGTTAGAATAGTGGATGCTGTTGGGTTAATAATATTTGTGACGGTTCATTGGCCTGAGTGGAGTAGGTTAATAATTACGGCTAGTAGTAGTAGTATGGATGCTGTTGCTTGGGTGAGAAAATATTTAGTTGCTGCTTCTGTGGAGCGGGGGTGGTGCGTTTTTATTAGTACTGGGATAATTGCTAGTATGTTTATTTCAAATCCGATTCACACTGTTAGTCAGTGTGAGCTTGTGATTACGATTATAGTGCCTAGAATAATGGTAGATATAATTATGGGGAAGGTGATTGGATTTATCAGTACGGGAAGGATATAAACCAACATTTTCGGGGTATGGGCCCGATAGCTTATTTAGCTGACCTTACTAGGATTTGGTGTAGTGTGGTAGCACGGAGATTTTTGAAGTCTCAGGGTTGGGTTCGATCCCTAGAGTCCTAGAAATAAGGGGATTTTAGCCCCTATGATTTACTCTATCAAAGTAACTCTTTTATCAGACATATTTCTATGTTTGGGGTGGGATGCTGGCTATTATGATGGGCATTGTGACATGTCATATGCAAAGTGCCAGTGTAAGGGGTAGGAAATTTTTTCATAGTAGGTGTATTAGTTGATCGTATCGGAAGCGGGGGTAGGATGCACGAATTCATAGGAATGATATTGTGAGGACTAGAGTTTTGATTGCGAAGTTTGTGGTATATAATTCTGGGAAAGTTGGATTGTGGTAGGCTCCTAAGAAAAGGATTGTGGTTAGGGCGTTTATTATGATGATGTTTGCGTATTCTGCTAGAAAGAATAGGGCGAATGGCCCTCCTGCGTATTCTACATTGAAACCTGATACTAGTTCAGATTCTCCTTCTGTTAAGTCGAAGGGTGCTCGATTGGTTTCTGCTAGGGTTGAGATGAATCATATTATTGTGAGAGGTCATGAGGGGAGGATAAGTCAGATGAATTCTTGGGTGGTGATTAGGGTTGATAGAGAGTAGGAGCCATTTATTAATAGTACGGACAATAGGATAATTGCTAGAGTGACTTCGTAGGAGATTGTTTGGGCTACGGCTCGTAGGGCCCCAATTAGGGCGTATTTTGAGTTGGAAGCTCAGCCAGACCATAGGATAGCATATACTGCTAGGCTTGACATGGCGAGCATAAATAGTACGCTGAGGTTTATGTTAATTAGGGGGTGAGGTATTGGTAGAGGAATTCATATTGTTAAGGCTAGGGTTAGGGCTAGGATTGGGGCGATAATAAATATGGTGATAGATGATGTTAGTGGTCGTAGGGGTTCTTTGGTAAATAGTTTTACGGCATCTGCGATTGGTTGGAGGAGGCCATAGGGACCTACAACATTAGGTCCTTTACGTAATTGTATATAGCCCAGGACTTTTCGTTCTACTAGGGTCAGGAATGCTACAGCTAAGAGAACTGGGACAATTGTCGTTAGGAGATTAATTAGGTACATTGTGTTAAAGAGAGGATTTGAACCTCTGGGGGGTAAAGGTTTAAGTTTTACGCAATTACCGGTCTCTGCCTCTTTAACATAGCCCTGGTCTAGGGGCAGTGTGATTATTGCATGCCAGATTGAGATTAAGTCATCTGTTGAGCTAGAAGGCGCTTAGTATTAAGGAGGCCTTGTCTCTCTTGTCCTTTCGTACTGGGAGAGGCGTAAAATAGATAGAAACCGACCTGGATTGCTCCGGTCTGAACTCAGATCACGTAGGACTTTAATCGTTGAACAAACGAACCCTTGATAGCTGCTGCACCATTAGGATGTCCTGATCCAACATCGAGGTCGTAAACCCTATTGTCGATATGGACTCTTGAATAGGATTGCGCTGTTATCCCTAGGGTAACTTGTTCCGTTGATCAAAAAGAATTGGATCAATAAGTTAAGTGGCTTTGACTGGTAGGTCTTAGCTTGAATCTGCTCGGAGGGTTTTTTATGCTCCGAGGTCACCCCAACCTAAATTGTTAGTCTATTTGAGATTGTTTTATGCCTTTTGGTTGTTGATATGTTTGCTCTTAGACTAATTAATTAAAGCTCCATAGGGTCTTCTCGTCTTATTGTAGTATCCCCGCCTCTTCACGGGGAGGTCAATTTCACTGATTGGGAGTAAGAGACAGTAAAACCCTCGTGTGGCCATTCATACAAGTCCTTAATTAGAGAACAAGTGATTATGCTACCTTTGCACGGTCAGGATACCGCGGCCGTTGAACGTATGTCACTGGGCAGGCAGTGCCTCTAATACTGGTAATGCTAGAGGTGATGTTTTTGGTAAACAGGCGGGGTTTGTATTTGCCGAGTTCCTTTTACTCCTTTTAATCTTTCCCTTGGAGCACTCCTGTGTTGGATTAACGGAGGATGGGTATAAAGGGCTTGTCATTTAGCTCGCTTTATGTACGTTAACTATCAGTGGTTATTCGGTCTGATATACACTTGTGCGGGGAGAACCGGGTTCTTGTTACTCATATTAACAGTATCTCTTCTATATAGTTATAGAATGGTCCAGTTTAACACTAGGAGTTGGTATTACTTATGGGAATTAAGGTGGCTGGGTTGTTGAGCTTGAACGCTTTCTTTATTGGTGGCTGCTTTTAGGCCAACTATGGTATGGGTTTATACTTACTCACTAGTTAAGGTTGTAACCTGTGTCTAAAGAGCTGTCCCTCTTTGGACTATACTTTAAGTCTACAGTAGAATTATATAAGTTTATAGGTAGGCTTAAGTTTGAACTAAAATTCTTTTACTGGACAACCAGCTATCACCAGGCTCGGTAGGCTTGTCACCTCTACTCATAAGTCTTCTCACTATTTTGCCACATAGATGAGTTTGTCCTGTAAGACTGCTCATGAGTAGCTCGTCTGGTTTCGGGAGTATTAACTTAAGTTCTCTTTGCTAAGTTGTTCTAGTTAAATCATTATGCAAAAGGTACAAGGGGTAAGCTTTGCTGTTTGTTGCTTTAGTAAATTCTTTCATTGTTCCCTTACGGTACTTTCTCTATAGCGCCAGTTAGAATTTCTATCTCCTATACTTTTATGGTGGGTAAATGTTTTGTTTAAATTAGGGTCGGTAGTTGTGTTGTGATTGTGTGGGGCTAAGTACGGCTCAAAGCAGTCATTTTATATGATATCTTCTAGGTGTAAGCTAGATGCTTTGGTTTAAGCTATGCTTTGGATTATCCAAGCGCACTTTCCAGTACGCTTACCTTGTTACGACTTATCTCCTCTAGTAGCTGTGACGAGTAATTATAGGATTAGTAATGTGTCATTTGTATTTGAGGAGGGTGACGGGCGGTGTGTGCGTGCTTCATGGCCTTATTCAACTAAGCACTCTGTTCTTAGTTTACTGCTAAATCCACCTTTAACTCTTGATTTCACAGGAGTTTTCGTGTAATTAGTGTATCCTAATATTAGGAAATGTAGCCCATTTCTTCCCAACCCATAGGCTACACCTTGACCTAACGTCTTTATGTAGTATGATTGAGCTTACTGTAGGTCCTTTTCAGGGTTTGCTGAAGATGGCGGTATATAGGCTGAGTTGGCAAGGGTTGGTGAGGTTTATCGGGGTTTATCGATTATAGAACAGGCTCCTCTAGAAGGATATAAAGCACCGCCAAGTCCCTTGAGTTTTAGGCTTTGGCCAGTAGTTCTCTGGCGAAGAATCTTGTTTAGTGGATTCTTTAAGTTTAGGGCTAAGCATAGTGGGGTATCTAATCCCAGTTTGGGTCTTAGCTGTCGTGTATTCAGGTAGTTTAAAGCTACTTTCGTGGTGGAGTTTACAGTAGCCGGGGCTTTTTACAGCATGGCTAAGGTTTAGCTTTAGAGAGGAGAAGGTTCCTTAAACACGTTTTACGCCGTAAATCTATTAATTAGGGTTAATCGTATGACCGCGGTGGCTGGCACGAAATTTACCAACCCTTGTTAGCATAACTTAGTCAAACTTTCGTTCATTGCTTAATTTTTATCACTGCTGTTTCCCGTGGGGGCGTGGTTGAGCAAGGCGTTGTGAGCTACCTAGTGGTGTGCTTGATGCCTGCTCCTTTTTATCATGGAGATGATTTAGGGGGCATTCTCACTGGAGTGCGGATACTTGCATGTGTAGTTTTGCTATAAACCAATAGAAAGGCTGGGACCAAACCTGTGTGTTTATGGAGTCTCGTAGACTCATCTAGGCATTTTCAGTGCCTTGCTTTAAATGTTAAGCTACATTAAC